ATTTATGCTTATAAAAAATATCAGGGAGGTCTGTCTGTTTGGTTGGAGAGTTCTAATCATAAGGATATTGGAACTCTTTATTTTCTTTTTGGTTTGTGGTCTGGTATGTTAGGTACTGCTTTGTCTTTGGTTATTCGTTTAGAGTTATCTAAACCAGGTGTGTTGTTAGGTAGTGGTCAGTTATATAATTCTATTATTACTGCTCATGCTTTTTTGATGATTTTTTTTATGGTTATACCTAGGATGATTGGTGGCTTTGGTAATTGGATGTTGCCGTTAATGTTGGGGGCTCCGGATATAAGTTTTCCGCGTTTAAATAATTTAAGTTTTTGGTTGTTGCCAACAGCTATGTTTTTGATTTTAGATTCTTGTTTTGTTGATATGGGGTCTGGAACTAGTTGGACTGTTTATCCTCCTTTAAGAACTATGGGGCATCCAGGTAGGAGGGTGGATTTGGCTATTTTTAGTTTACACTGTGCTGGTTTGAGTTCTATTTTAGGGGGTATTAATTTTATGTGTACTACTAAGAATATACGGAGTAGCTCTATCTCTTTGGAGCATATGAGTTTGTTTGTTTGGGCTGTTTTTGTAACAGTATTTCTTTTGGTTTTGTCTTTGCCGGTTTTAGCTGGTGCAATTACTATGTTGTTGACTGATCGTAATTTGAATACTTCTTTTTTTGATCCTAGTTCTGGGGGTAATCCTTTAGTTTATCAACATTTGTTTTGGTTTTTTGGTCACCCTGAGGTTTATGTATTGATTTTACCTGCTTTTGGTATTGTTAGTCAGTCTACTTTGTATTTGACGGGGAAGAAGGAAGTTTTTGGTTATTTAGGGATAGTTTATGCTATTATAAGTATTGGTTTAATTGGTTGTGTTGTTTGGGCTCATCATATATATACTGTTGGTATAGATTTGGATTCTCGTGCTTATTTTACGGCGGCTACGATGGTTATTGCTGTGCCAACGGGTGTTAAGGTTTTTAGTTGGTTGGCTACTTTATTTGGAATGAAGATAGTGTTTCAGCCGGTTTTGTTGTGGGTTTTGGGTTTTATTTTTTTGTTTACTATTGGGGGGTTAACTGGGGTCATGCTTTCGAATTCTAGTTTGGATATTATTTTGCATGATACTTATTATGTGGTTAGTCATTTTCATTATGTGTTGAGTTTGGGGGCTGTATTTGGAATTTTTACTGGTATTAGTTTATGGTGAAGTTTTATGGTTGGGTTTGTTTATAATAAGTTGTTTATGGTGGTGGTTTTTTTTTTGATGTTTTTAGGTGTTAATTTGACTTTTTTTCCTCTTCATTTTGCTGGTTTACATGGTTATCCTCGTAAGTATTTGGATTATCCGGATGTTTATTCTGTTTGAAATGTTCTTTCTTCTTATGGTTCTTTGTTAAGGGTGTTTGCTTTATTTATGTTTATTTTTTTGTTGTTGGAGTCTTTTTTTAGTTATCGTGTGGTGTTGCAGGATAATTTTTATAATAGTAGACCGGAGTATAGTTATAGTAGTTATGTTTTTGGTCATAGTTATCAATCGGATGTTTATTTTAGTAGTAGGGTTTTAAAGGATTAGTCTCTTAGTATATATTTTAGTACGTTTGATTGCAGATCAATTAGTTAAGGGTCTTTAGTAGGGTAGGATAATTAAGTCTGTTAGGTTCATATCCTTTAGGTGTTTTTCTCTTATTATGAAAAGTGAAGTATAATTGTATAGTTTGTTGTCGATAAACAGGGTGAGGCTTTTATATGTTTTAGTTCTTTAGTATATTTTGAGTATGATTGATTTCCAATCGATTGGTTTAAGGATTAGTTAATTATTTTCAGGGTTATAATTTGGGCTTTTCTGGTAGTTTGTTTTCTGTTTATATAGATTGATTTCATGGTTTTAATTGTAGTTTGCTGTTGGGGGTTTTAGTTTTTGTTTCGGGTAGTTTTTTGTTGTTGATCTTAGGATTTTTTTTTTTAAATATAAAAAAAGTGGAGTATCAGTTGGGAGAGTTGTTGTGTAGTATTTTTCCTACTTTGATTTTGTTGATACAAATGGTTCCTTCTTTAAGAATTTTGTATTATTATGGTTTAATAAATTTAGATAGTAATTTAACGTTGAAGGTGGTAGGTCATCAGTGGTATTGAAGTTATGAGTATAGAGATATTCCTGGTTTGGAGTTTGATTCTTATATAAAGTCTTTGGATCAATTGGATTTGGGTGAACCTCGTTTGTTGGAAGTAGATAATCGTTGTGTTGTTCCAGTAGATACTAATGTTCGTTTTTGTATTACTTCTGGGGATGTTATTCATTCTTGAAGTTTACCTAGTATGTCTATTAAATTGGATGCGATAAGTGGTATTTTGAGTATTTTGAATTATAGTTTTTCTATTTTGGGAGTTTTTTATGGTCAATGTTCCGAAATTTGTGGGGCGAATCATAGTTTTATACCTATTGCTGTTGAGGTTGCTGGAATAGAGGGTTTTAAGGGTTGATGTAATTTTTATGTAGATTAGCTTTTTAGTTTAATGATGAATATTTGTTTGTGGGGCAAAGGGATTTATGGGCTTTATTTATTTTTTTTTATAGTTTGGTATTGCATACCGTTTAAGAAAAATTTTATTTTTATAAAAAATGGAAATAAAAGGTAGAGGGTTTAGTTTGGTTTTATTGTTTCAAAGTAAGAATTATGAACTTTAGTGTTGAAAAGTCGTCTTTTTTTATATCCGTGTTTTTTTTTATGTTAGAAAGTTGTATTTGCTTTTTTTATTTTTGAAGAGTTAGGATTTGTAGTGTTTTGATATTGGGTTTTATAACTGTTTTTTATTTTTGTCTTGTTTTTGTTTTTATTTATCTTTTTTTGGGTAAGTGGATTATTTTGAAATTAGTAGGTTTTTGAATTATGTAAAGATTTTTAATTTAATTGAAGAATTGGAAGTTTCAATCAAATGTTTTTTTAAAGACTTAGGCTTTAATTTAAAGTTTGCTTCTGCCCGGTGATTATTTTCTAAATGGCAGTCTTAGCGTGAGGACATTAAGGTAGCAAAATGGTTTGTGCTTTTATTGGGTTCCAGTATGAATGAAGTTATTGGTTGATTTTTTTTAATTTTTTTTTTGTAAGTTTTTTTAGGTATAAGAATTTACTTGTGTAGTTATACAAAGATAAGTCTTCGGAAATTCTTTTTGATTTTTAAGGTTTCTTGATTGTTGAAAATTTACTAGGGTAGTTGGTATATAGTTTTTTGTAACTAATTTTTATTAATGTAGAATTACTCCGGAGTTAACAGAAAATCATGTCTGATCTAGTTGTTATAGTAGGACAAGTTTTACATCGATGTTGTATTTAAGTGGGTTGAGGGGGAGAAGATTTGATTTTTAAGACTGTTCTTCTTTTAATTAACTTAACGTGATATTAGTTTAATTCATTGTGAGATAGAATTGTTTATCTTGTTAATTATTTATTTTAAGTTTGATTAGTACGAAAGGAAGGTTGTAAAAGGTTAAGAACTTTAAGAGGATTGTTAGATTCTTTTGTTTGTTTTTTTGTTGGTTTTTTTTTTCCTTTTCTGTTGATTATTTTTTTGTATTTGAGGATATTTTTTTTTGGTTGTGAAGGAAGATCTGTTAAGTAAAGTTAATTCTTTTGAAAGTGGTTTTTTGAGCTTAGTAAAGGTTCAGAATTCTTTTAGTATTCATTTTTTTGTTATTATGTTAATGTTTGTAATTTTTGATTTGGAGGTAGTAATGTTTTTAGGTTTGTTAGTTTCTGATGTTTCTTCTTTGTTTGCTTTTTTTTTGTTGGGTTTTGTGTTACTTGGTTTTTATATAGAGTGGGGTTATGGTAAGTTGATTTGAGTTGTTTAGTTATTGATTATTTGATTTTTTTGATTTTTATTATATTGCTTTTAGTTGTTTTGTTTATTCTTATGTTACCTAGTTTGACTTTGGGGTTTTATTTTTTTGAGTGGGAGTTTTTGAGGTTTAAGATGGGTTTATTTTTTAATAGTTTGTTGTTTTCTGTCTTTTTGTTAGTGATTACTTTGAGGGTTTTGTTATTTAGTTCTTACTATATGAGAGGGGAGTTAAATTTTGGTTATTATATTGTTGTTTTGTTAGTTTTTGTTGGTTCTATGTTTATACTGAATTTTAGTAGTAGAGCTTTTACGATAATGGTTAGTTGGGATTTGTTGGGTATTTCTAGTTTTTTTTTGGTTTTGTTTTATAATAATTGAGATAGTAATTCTGGGGCCATAAATACTGCTTTGACTAATCGTTTGGGAGATTATTTTATGTTTGTTTATTTTGGTGGTTCTTTGTTTTGTGGTTATTATTTTTTTTCTCTTAATTTTTTTGTTAGTTTGGGTTTTTTATTGTTGGTTTTGTCTTCTTTTACAAAAAGTGCTCAGTTTCCTTTTAGTAGTTGATTGCCAAAGGCTATGAGTGCTCCTACACCGATTAGTTCTTTAGTGCATAGTAGGACTTTGGTGACTGCTGGATTAATTTTGTTGATAAATTTTGACTTTTATACTTTTAATGTTTATGTTATGATTTTTTTGTTATTGGTGGGTTTGTTTACTATGGTCTTTTCTAGGGTTATAGCTTTGTTTGAAGAAGATTTAAAAAAGGTGGTAGCTCTAAGGACTTTGTCTCAGATTGGTTTTATAATATTTACTTTAGGTCTGGGTCTACATTTTGTTTCTTTTTTGCATTTATTGAGTCATGCTTTATTTAAGAGTTGTCTGTTTATGCAGGTGGGTTATTTAATTCATTGTAATTTGGGTCAACAGGATGGTCGTTTTTATGGTAATAATGGTAATTTATCTTTATGTGTTCAGTTGCAGTTGTTGACGACATTGTTTTGTTTGTGTGGGTTGGTGTTTACTAGAGGAATGGTAAGAAAAGATTTAATTTTAGAACTTTTTTTTTCTAGAAGGTTTTTTTTTTTTTGAGTTTGTTTTTTTTGTTTTCTGTATTTTTTACTTTTTGTTATAGGCTTCGTTTATGGAAGAGTTTTTTTTTCTAATTTTTCCAATGTATTAGTTGTTTATAGTAGAGGATTGTTGATAAATTTTTTGAGTTTACTTTTGATTTTTTTTTCTATTTTTTTTATGTATTGATTGGGGGTGAATTTGTTATGTTTACCTGTTTTGTTTTTATATTTGGATTTTTATTTGCCTTTATTTTATGTTTTTTTAATAATTATTTTGGGTTTTGTAAGTATTAAGTTTTTGTTGAAAGAATTGGTTTATAAGTTTTTTGTGGATTATTTTTATAGTTATTTTTCTAAGTTTGGTGTAAGTTATAAGTTTTTGGATATAGGTTTGGTGAAGTTTGGGTTTAGTTTTTTTTTTTATTTTAATTTTTTTGGAAAGTTAAGTTGATTTGAGTTGTTTAGTTATTGATTATTTGATTTTTTTGATTTTTATTATATTGCTTTTAGTTGTTTTGTTTATTCTTATGTTACCTAGTTTGACTTTGGGGTTTTATTTTTTTGAGTGGGAGTTTTTGAGGTTTAAGATGGGTTTATTTTTTAATAGTTTGTTGTTTTCTGTCTTTTTGTTAGTGTATTACTTTGTAGGGTTTTGTTATTTAGTTCTTACTATAATTATTTTGGGTTTTGTAAGTATTAAGTTTTGTTGAAAGAATTGGTTTATAAGTTTTTGTGGATTATTTTATAGTTATTTTCTAAGTTTGGTGTAAGTTATAAGTTTTGGATATAGGTTTGGTGAAGTTTGGGTTTAGTTTTTTTATTTTAATTTTTTGGAAAGTTAACGGGTTTATTTATAAGGTTTTTAGGCTTTAATAGATTGGTTTTTGTTATTTTTTACTTTTTTATTTTTATGGGATCTTATTTTTTGTTAAAATATATGATTTGCAATTGTAAGATTTAGATTCTATATGGGGATTTTTATTTTTGTTTTATTTATTGTCTTTCTTTATTATATATATATAATATTATATAAAATTTTATCATAAAATTTTATATAATATCAAAAAAAAAAATGAACAGAGTTCTCAGTATATAACTAGATACTTTATAATGTTGAATTGCTTACCTCCCCCAGTGCAGGGAAGGAGGTAAGAGAATAACCAATGGTTTTAAAGATCTAGTTATATACTGTTATAAATATACTATTTATAACAGTGGATAGTTTATTGAAAATATAGCATTTGGGGTGTTAAGATTTGGGGCTGATGGGAATTTTTAGTTTAATTAGAATAATTCATTTACAATGAATTGGTTAATAATTCTATAGAATTTTTTATTTTTCTATCTTTGTTCTTTTGTTTGATGAGGTATTTAAATAATGATCCTGTTAAGTGTAGGTTTTTTTTGGTTTTATCTATGTTATTGTTGATGCCGGCTATGTCTTTTTTTAGTTATGTGTGATATTCTTATTTTGTTAGTATAATTTTTTTAAGGGGGGTGTTTGTTATTTTAGTTTATTTTTCTAGTTTGTCTAGGTTTTTTTTTTTTAAGGCTTATTGATCTGTTTTATTCTTTTTTTTGAGTTTGTTTTTTTTTAGAGTTGGATTGTTGAGTTTTTGTAGTTTTAATTTCTTGGGTTTGAGGGTTTTTTATTGTAAGGTTAATTTTTTTTTGTTGCTTTATTTGGTTTTTATTTTGTTAGGTTATATAAATTTTGTTAGTTATTATTTGAGTTTTTCTGGGGCTTTGCGTAAGGTTTAGGTTATATAAATTTTGTTAGTTATTATTTGAGTTTTTCTGGGGCCTTGCGTAAGGTTTAGGAATTATTTTTTTTTTTTTAAGATTGTTAATGTTGTTATTTAAGTGGGGTCGTTTTATTTTTGTTTTGATTTCTTTGGAGTTTTTAATGATAAGGATTTTTGTTAAGTTTTTTGGTTTTTTTTCTGGAATAATGTTTTTTTATTTTATGTGTCATTCTGTTGTTTCTAGGATTTTGGGTATTGTGGTTATGGTTAGGGGGATAAAGTTTTATGGTAGGGATCAAAGTATTTTTTTATAGATGTAAGTTAAGATTAAACTATTGATTTTCAAAATTAAAAATTTTGTCTATAGGGGGTTTGAGAGAGATTTTAGTATATATTTAGTACTTTTTATTTTCAATAAATAGGACGGGATCTTAGTTTTTTTAAATTTGATTATGGTTTAGGAAGGTTTAAGATGCTATTATTTAACTTTAATTTATTAAGTAGGCAATGGTTTATTACCTCGGCAGTGACTTGTTTGTATAATGTTAGTTCCAGAATAATCGGCTATGCTAGTAAAGCTTGAACTTTATTTTTGTGAAAGCATGATTTTATTTTTTTTTTTTAGGTTTTAGGTAAAATTTTAATTTATTTTTGGGATAGTGTTGTGTTTTTAAGATTTGTTATTTGAATTAGATTAGTACCTAATTAGTCAAAATTTAAAATTTCAGGAGTAGAGTTGTATTTAAACTGAAAGAATATTGGCAGATTTCTTAAATTATCTTTGGAGGTTGAGTGGTAATTGAGAGCCCTCATTATCTACTTTTTTTTTAGGCTCATGTATGATCGTTTATTTTATGCTTGAGGTTTAGGAGTTAATTTTGTTAGGTTGTAAAAATAGATATATATTTGGTTTATAAGTGAAGTTTTATTTGACCTACATTGTTTATGAAGTTGGATTATTGATTTAGTGTCAATATGAAATTGTAAAAGACAGTAAAGAGGTTTTTATGTTTTCTTGAAGATTATTTGAGAGTGGTACAAATCATCCATCAATTGCCTAAAGGGGAGTAAGTTGTAGTAAAGTAGGTTTAGGGGAACCTGAACCTAGTAATTGAACTATTTTTTCTGTTTTGAAAACAGATTTTAGATTTTTTTTCTGTAGTTTATAGGAGTTAGTTTATTGTTGAATTGTTGATTGTTGATCAGAAGGGTTTCTCTTAAGAGTTGAATAAAGAATTTATTTTAATTTAAAATATTAGATTGTAAATCTAAAGACTTTTATTCTTGGTTTTTTTATTTTTTTGATGTTGTTGTTAATGGTGATTTTTATTTTGCAGTCGGTGGCTTTTATTACTTTGTATGAGCGTCATTTATTGGGTAGTAGTCAGGTTCGTTTGGGTCCCACTAAGGTTAGTTTGATGGGGTTTTTTCAGGCTTTGCTGGATGGTTTGAAGTTGTTAAAAAAGGAGCAGGTCTTGCCTATTTTTGTTTCTGATTTGAGTTTTGTTTTTGTTCCAGGAGTTTCTTTTTTTTTGATGTATTTTAGTTGGTTTTTGTTACCTTATTTTTATGGTTTTGTTAGTTTGGAGTTTTCTTTGTTGTTTTTTCTTTGTTTGTTGGGTTTTAGAGTTTATTCTACTATGATTAGTGGTTATGTTAGTAAATCTAAGTATGGGATATTGGGAGCTTTACGGGCTAGTAGGCAGAGTGTTTCTTATGAGATTGCTTTTTCTATTTATTTGTTGTGTGTTATAATGATGTTGGGTTTGTTAGTTTTGAGGGTTAATAGTGGGTTTTTGTTTTTGTTTTTGTGTTTGCCCTTTTTTGTTATAATTGTGGCGGAATTGAATCGGGCTCCTTTTGATTTTGCTGAGGGTGAGAGAGAGTTGGTTAGTGGTTATAATGTTGAGTTTGGTAGAGTGTCTTTTGTTTTGTTGTTTTTAAGGGAATACGGTAGGTTAATTTTTTTTGTGTTTTATACTCTGTGTTGTTTTTTGGTTTTTCTGTTTTTATGGTTTTTTTTGATTTTTACTTTGTTAATTTTTGTTCGTAGTTCTTATCCACGTTATCGTTATGATTTGATGATGGAGATGTTTTGGTTTAAGTTTTTGCCTGTTTCTTTGGTTTTTTTTTTGTTTTTTTTTCTTGTAGGGGTTTTGTAGGATTTTTATTTATTAATCATGTTTTTTTCTTAGATGTTCTTTTGTTTTTGTTGTTTTTACATTATGTTTTGTTTTTTAAGGGGGGTTTGTTGGGTGTTTTTTGTAATTTTTTTTTATTATTTTGCGAGATGTTTTTAGTTATTCTTGTGAGTGTTCAATGAGTTATTTGATTTCTTTTTTTACTTTTTTTGTTTTGTTATTTTTTTTGTTTTTTTGGTTATTTTTCTTATTCTTTTTGTGTGTGTGGTATGTTGGAGTTTACTTTGGTTTATTCTTTAGTGGCGTGGTTAGCTACTATTTTTGTTTTAATATCAGGAGTTAAGTTTTCTGTTTATTTAAGAAAGGTTGGAGATTCTTTTTTGAAGACTTTTAGTATATTATTGGTAGAAGTGGTTAGTGAGTTGTCTCGTCCTTTGGCTTTGACAATTCGTTTGACTGTTAATGTAATGGTTGGTCATATAATTGTTGGATTTTTGTATATTTTGTTGGAAGGATTGTTGGGTGAGGGTTTTGTTTGGTTTATAATTTTTGCTGTTATGATAGAATGTTTTGTGTTTTTTATTCAGAGTTATATTTTTTCTCGTTTAATTTATTTATATTTGAATGAGTAGCATATCGATTTTGGGTTGTTAACTTAAGTTTTAAAGTGTTAGATTTTTAATCTAAAAATGTTTTTCACATCTTATTAATTTTTGTTAATATAGCATAATAAATGCGTTTGTTTTAAGAGCAAAAGAAAGTCTTTAACTAGTGAGTTTTTTAAGTCTTCTAAACTTATATGAGGTTTTCCTGCTCATTGTTGTATTTTTTTTTGCTTTTTTTTGGTTTTTCTATTGAGTTTATTTGTGACTTTGGTTAATAATATTTTTTTTTGGTGGGGGGTTTTTCTATTAATGACTATCTTTATTGTAGTTATGAATAAGCAGGTTTTTAGTTATAGAAGGATTTTTAATTATTTTATTTTACAAGAGAGATTAGGTTTGTTGTTTTTATTGTTGTTTTTAGGTTATTTACCATTATTGATTTTGATGTTGAAATTGGGTGTTTCTCCTTTTCATTTTTGGATTTTTAAGGTTGTTAATGGTATAAGTGGTTTTAATTTGGTTTGATTTTTGACGGTTCATAAGATTCCTTTTGTGATAGTTTTTCAGCAGTTGTTTTTAGATTGAGTTGTTTATTTTTTGCTTGTAGGTTTGTTTCTTTGTTTGTTTCAGATATTTGTTGTTAAATCTTTTAAGAGTTTGTTGGTGGTATCTTCGGTAGATTCTTTGGGTTGGGTTATGTTAGGTATGTTTATGTCTTTTTTTAATTCTTTTTTTTGTTTTTTTTATTATGTTTTTTTTATAGTGTTATTGATTTCTAAGTTTGATTTGTTGAGGGGTATTTCTAAAAATTTTGATTGAGAGTTGGTATTGGTTTTTATAAATGTGCCTTTTAGAGTTAGTTTTTTTATTAAAGTTTTTCTTTTGATAGAATTTCTTGTAGGGTTTGGTTATTTTGTATTGTTTTTGCTTTTTTTTATGTTTCTTAGGATCTTATCTATTGTTTTTTGGTTGATTTTGTTGAGTGTTAAGGATTTGAGTTTTGAGAAGTATTCGGTTCCTTTTGTTTTTTTTATGTTGCCTTTAATAATTGTTGTAATGTTTTTTTACCTTTAGTAAAATTAATTATGTTATCTTGATGGGGTAGAGTTTTTAAGGTGAATAAAAATGTTAAATAGATTTCTATGTTTGATTACGGTTCAAAAAGGTTGACATTTTTGAAGTTTAGTTTAGTTAGAACATTTATTTTTGGTATGAAAGGGGGTTTTGCTTCATTTTTTTATTCCTTTAGTTTAAAAAAAATGTAGCTTTGAAGCGGTTGAGATTGTTGGAATGTTGAAAGGTCTAGTTAGTTTTTTTAATTCTTTGGTTGTCACTTTGCCTAGAAGTAAATTTCTTACTTTGGGTTGAAATTTTGGTAGTATGTTGGGAATGATTTTGTTTTTTCAGATTTTTACTGGTGTTTTTTTAGCTTTTTATTATGTGGCTGATGGTTTTTTGGCTTTTAAATCGGTTCAGTATATTATGTCGGATGTTAATTTGGGTTGGTTGTTCCGTATTTTTCATTTTAATGGCGCTAGTTTGTTTTTTATTTTTTTGTATTTGCATATTTTTAAAGGTTTATTTATGGTCAGTTATCGCTTGAAAAAGGTTTGAGCCTCTGGTTTGTTAATTTTTTTATTGTTGATAATAGAAGCTTTTATGGGTTATGTATTAGTTTGGGCTCAGATGAGTTTTTGAGCTGCTGTAGTTATTACTAGTTTGTTAAGTGTTATTCCCGTTTGGGGCCAGTCTGTTGTGATGTGGATTTGAAGGGGTTTCGGTGTCACTAGTTCAACTCTGAAGTTTTTTTTTGTTTTACATTTTTTGTTGCCTTGGTTTATAGTGTTGGTTGTGTTAATACATATAATTTTTTTGCATAGCACAGGAAGTACGTCAGGTTTGTATTGTCATGGTGATTATGATAAAATTTTGTTTGGTCCTTATTATTGGAATAAGGATTTTTATAATTTTTTTGTTTTTTTGATCTTTACTGTTTTTGTTTTAGTTAATCCTTTTGTATTAGGTGATCCGGAGATGTTTATTGAGGCTGATCCTATGATGAGTCCTGTTCATATTGTTCCTGAGTGATATTTTTTGTTTGCTTATGCTATTTTACGAGCTATTCCTAATAAGGTTTTAGGTGTCGTATCTTTGTTAATAAGGTATTTTTTCTTTTTTTTGTTTTTGTTTGTTAATAATTATGTTTCGGTTATGGTAAAATTGAATAAATTTTTGGTATATTCGTTTATTATGGTTTCTGTTGTGTTAAGTTGATTGGGGCAGTGCTTGGTGGAGTATCCTTTTTACGATCTGAGGGTGGTTTTTTCTTTTCTGTATTTTTTTAATGTTTTTTTAATCTTTTTATTTTATTGTGTGGAGAAATATCTTTTTTTTTAAGCATTAATAGTATAGTAGGTATTTTAAATTTAGGTTTTAAAGGATTTTTATTGCTTTGTATCATAATTTTCATATTTTAAGTTTATCAAGTTATGCTTATTATGTTTTTTTTTGTGTTTTAGGTGTGACTAGTTCTTTGGTGATTTTTTTTAAGTTTGGTTTATTTTATCCTTTGGTTTTTAGTATATTGGTTTTATTTTTTATTAGTTTTTTGTGGGGGAAGGATATTTCTTTGGAAGGTTTAAGTGGTTATCATAATTTTTTTGTAATAGATGGTTTTAAGTTTGGGGTGATAATTTTTATTTTTAGAGAAGTAATGTTTTTTTTTGGTATTTTTTGAGTTTTTTTTGATGCAGCTTTGGTTCCGGTGCCGGATTTAGGTGAAGAGTGGTCAGCTATGGGTCTGTCATTGGTTAATCCTTTTGGTGTTCCATTATTGAATACTATTATTTTGTTAAGAAGGGGGGTTAGTGTTACTTGGGCGCATCATAGTTTGTTAAGTAATAAAAGTTGTTCTAGAAGAATGGTTTTAACTTGTTTTTTAGCTTTTTATTTTACTATAGTTCAGTTAATTGAATATAAGGAGGCTGGCTTTTCTATTTCGGATGGCATTTACGGTAGAATTTTTTATTTGTCTACTGGTTTTCATGGTCTTCATGTATTGTGTGGTGGTTTGTTTTTGGTTTTTAATCTTTTGCGTTTGTTAAAGTGTCATTATAATTATAATCATCACTTAGGGTTGGAGTTTGGTATTTTGTATTGGCATTTTGTTGATGTGGTTTGGTTGTTTTTGTTTATTTTTGTTTATTGGTGATCGTACTGCTATATTAGTTTATAAGAATTTTTAACTTGTAATTAGAAGGTGTAATTAGCTTTGATGAGGATTTTTTTGTTGGGTGTGCTGATATTTTTTTTTTACTATTATTTTTTTTTCTTTTTTATTTTTTTAGGGTTTTTAATTTTTAATGTTATTTCTTGGATAGGGTTGTTTGTTTTTGTGGATTCTTATGTTTTTGTGATACTGGTTTTGATAATGTTGTTTATGTTAGGGTTGATTTTTATGAGTGAATTGGATAGTAGTTTAAAGTATTTAAGTAGTTTGTTAATCTTGTTTTGTTTCTTTTTTTTTATGTCTTCTAGGGTAATAATGCTCTATATATTTTTTGAGCTTTCTATGTTTCCTATTTTGGTGATGATTTTGGGCTTTGGTTCTCAAATTGAGAAGATTGGTTCTAGATATTACTTGTTGTTTTACACTATTTTTTGTTCCTTACCTTTTTTGTTTGTTTATTTTAAGTGTTATTATTTTTTTAGCTATTGTTTTTTTGATTTTTTTTTGTCTTGGGAAATGTTTTTTGTTCTTTCTTTGAGCTTTATGGTTAAATTTCCAGTTTATTTTCTGCATCTTTGATTACCCAAAGCTCACGTAGAGGCTCCAACGACAGCTAGAATGTTGCTGGCAGGTTTGCTTTTGAAGTTGGGTACTGCAGGGTTCTTGCGTATTATGGGTAGTATAAATTTTGTTTATAATAATTTTTGGGTATTGTTGTCTTTTTTAGGTATAATTCTTTCTTCCTTCTGTTGTTTATTTCAGAGTGATTCTAAGTCGCTGGCTGCTTATTCTTCTATTAATCATATGAGGTTTTTGTTGTTTGCGTTTAGGTTGATTTTCTTGAGGGGTAAGGTGGCAGGTATAATAATGATGCTTGCTCATGGTTATACATCTACTTTGATGTTTTTTTTAATTGGTGAGTTTTTTCATGTTAGTTCTAGTCGTATGTTGTATTTTTTTAATAGGTTTTTTGGGTCCAGGGTTTTGTTTAGGGTAGTCTTTTTTTTAGTTTTTTTATCTAATAGGGGGGTACCACCAAGATTATCATTTTTGTCCGAGTTTATGGTTGTATCTCAGATATTCTCTTACAGTGGGGTATTATTCTTTTTAGTAATGATTTATTTTTTGTTGTCTTTTTATTACTCTGTTTATTTAGTTGTGTGTTCCTTTTTGGGAAAGGGTTTTTTGGACCTTTTTGTTTTTAGAGTTGGCTTTAGTGTTCCTTTGGTTTTTATAATGTATAACTTTTTTTGATGGTCAATAATATATTAG